GATCATTTATTTCTCTTGAAATCGGTTTAATTCTTATTTCTACACACGTCTTTTTTTAGGAGGTCGACATCCATTATGTGGCATAGGTGTTACATCACGTACGAAGCTTAATAATATACCACTTCTACGAATGGCTCGTAATGCTGCATCTCTTCCGAGACCAGGACCCTTTATCATAACTTCTGCTCGTTGCATACCCTGATCAACCACTGTACGAATAGCATTTACCGCTGTGGCTTGAGCAGCATAAGGTGTTCCTCTTCTTGTGCCTTTGAATCCAGAAGTACCGGCGGAGGCCCAAGAAACTACCCGACCTCGTACATCTGTAACAGTTATAATGGTATTGTTGAAACTCGCTTGAACATGAATAACGCCTTTTGGTATTCTACGTCCATTCTTACGTGAACCAATACGCCCATTCCTACGTGAACCAATTCTTGGTATAGCTTTTGTCATATTTTATCATCTCATATTTATGAGTCAGAAATATACAAAAAGAAAAGATACGGAGATATCCATTTCATGTTAAAACAGATCCTTTACCTTATTTTTACATATATATATATTTTTTTTTTTGAAAGTTCTTTTTTAGAAGAATTACCCTTGTCTCTGTTTATGTTTCGGATTGGAACAAATCACTATAATTCGTCCACGCCTGCGAATCAGTCGACATTTTTCACAAATTTTACGAACGGAAGCCCTTATTTTCATATTTTTTATTCCTTACCTTAATTCTGAATCCACTTCTTGGAAGAGAATAAGTCTCTTGAATTTTTTTTTAACTTCGAATTGTATACCCATGGTTAAAAAAATAACCTAATCATTCGAATCTTTGTTGCGAAGTCGATAAATTATACGTCCCCTGGTTGAATCATAACGACTTACTTCAATTTTTACTCTATCTCCCGGTAGTATCCGTATAAAACTGCGGCGGATCCTCCCTGAAACATATCCTAGAATTAGATCTTCATTATCTAAACGGACCCGGAACATACCGTTGGGAAGTGATTCAGTAATTAAACCCTCATGAATCAATTTTTGTTCTTTCATTCCAGGTAACCTCCTTGAAGTATCAACTAATGGAGGAATAGTTATATAACTCACTTTTCCTCTCTATTTTACAAATAGGAAGTTAGAGATCAAATTCGGATACCAGAGGTGGAAGATTACCATATATAACACAAAATTTCTCCTCCAATTCTTTCTAGTCGAGCTTCTCGATCTGTTATTATACCTCGAGAAGTAGAAAGAATTACAATTCCCATTCCACCTAAAATCTTAGGAATTCGTTGATAGTTGGAATAAATTCGTAAGCCGGGCCGGCTGATACGCTTTAAAATGGTTCTAGTTTTATATATTCCTTTTCTGGTTTTTCTATGTCGCAGAGTTGAAACCAAGAAATATTTGTTACTCTCCTGATGTTTCCGAACGTTTTCAATAAAACCTTCTCGTAGAAGTATTTTAATAATGTTTTCGGTGATATTTGTAGATGCTATTCGAACCCTTCCTTTTTTATCCGTGTCAGCATTTCTTATAGAAGTTATTAGATCGGCAATAGTGTCCCTACCCATGACGAACTAGAATTATAGGTTCCTCCTAATTTTGATATAATCAACATGTTTCCTTTTTTTTATTTTTTTTTTTTTATAAAGTATATACGTGAGACACAATCTACTAATTTGATCTATTTGATCTATTTCAGATACCCTATACTATATCATAGTCTCATCTACTACTATTTATAATACTTCGGGAGCTAATGAAACTATTTTAGTAAAATTTAACTGTCTCAATTCTCGAGCGATCGCACCAAAAACTCGAGTTCCTTTTGGATTTCCTTCTTGATCAATGACAACTGCAGCATTGTCGTCATATCGTATTATCATACCGTTTTCACGTTTGAGTTCTTTACATGTACGTACAATTACAGCTCTAATTACTTCTGATCTTTCTAGAGGCATATTGGGAACTGCTTCTTTGATTACAGCAACAATAACATCACCAATATGAGCATATCGGTGATTACCAGCTCCTATGATTCGAATACACATCAATTTGCGAGCTCCGCTGTTATCCGCTACATTCAAAAGGGTCTGAGGTTGAATCATATCATTTTTATTTCAATCTGTTATTTCAATGCAAAAGTATGAAAGAAAAAAAAGAAATATTGTCCGTCCAGAAATAAATAAACCTGCGGTTGTTTTTTCATCCCCAATACCCCTTTTTTTTTTAGTTCTACATCTCTATCCTGAAATAAGAAATTGAGTTCGTATAGGCATTTTGCGCGCAGCTATTGAGATAGCTGCTCTAGCTACAGTTTCTGATACTCCACCCATTTCATAAAGTATTCGACCCCGTTTAACAACGGATACCCAATATTCAGGGGATCCCTTCCCCGAACCCATACGTGTTTCCGCGGGTCTTACTGTAACAGGTTTGTCGGGAAATATACGTACCCATATTTTTCCACCACGACGCGCATATCGTGTCATTGCTCTTCGCCCTGCTTCTATTTGTCTAGCTGTAATCCAAGCAGGTTCAAGTGCCTGAAGAGCGTATCTGCCGAAACAAATATGATTGCCTCGACAAGATATTCCTTTCATTCTTCCTCTATGCTGTTTACGAAATCTGGTTCTTTTGGGGTTATAGTCGATGGTTGTTTCTTAATTCCATCTCTACTGCAGAACCGGACATGAGAGTTTCTTCTCATCCAGCTCCTCGCGAATGAAAGGATTCAAATTCAATAAAATAATATTATAGATACACATTAATAGGTACACATTAATAGATAATACACCAAGTAATGGCTTTTATTGATATTTAATTTCTTACATAAGAAGGAAGATGTAGATACAAGATATACAATACAGCTAGACGTGTGTGTACATTTATGTATCTTTATAGATAATGTAATGTTTCTCTTTTTTATTTTTATAACATGACGAATCCTTTCCTTATTTTTTTTTTTTTACCTCTATCGAATTACGACAAAAGATTGTAATCCAATAAATAGAGGTTTCGCGGGCGAATATTTACTCTTTCCTGTTTCATTCGAAGGTTCAATTCATAACCTCTCAGAATAAATCAATTTTTTCTTGGTCCGTTCCGCCATCCCACCCAATGAATTATTAGGATTCGTTTTCAATAGAAGCCTATGCAGTCACAGGTTCTGTCGTTCCCATAGCTTCTCCATTAATGGTTAGGTCCGAACTTTGCAATGGAGCTTCCAACAAAATTCGTTCCCAAGTCAATTTCCTCAGTTTTTATTAACCTGAAGGCTCTTTATTATTTTATTCTATTTTTAATTATTTCATTTTTAAATTCTTATATTTATAATTATCTTATCAGTATTGATTATCAGTATTGATGCTTTATCACACTGCCCTTTATGACGTGATTCATAGACCATACATATTGGAATCATATATCATTGATATTTTTGTTCTTTCTTTCTATCATCCTTCCATTTATCCACATCCCTTTATTTATTTTTTTTTTTTGCTTTACAACCCATAATCAGATCTATTTTTTGTTGAAAGAATTTCAGTTGCTACAACCATATGATAGATCCACTCATTCATATAGTGACTGTTTCTTGGGATCTCGACAATACGAAGCAATAAGTTGGTTATTAGTTTATTTTATATAATTACAAAGTTTATAGCAGGGGTCAGTTTGTTTTTTTTTTGAATCCCAACTTGAAACTATAAAGAAAAAACTAACGAGTCACACACTAAGCATAGCAATTATACCAAATGATCAATCGAATTTATATTTAACCTTTTAGAATTGTTCATTTTTTTATTTTTAACGAAAAAAGAATGAAAGAGTTTGTCATTTTTTGTTTTATCACTGGACAGAATGGGAAGACAAGGTTGATTATTCCTCGTCTACAAATATCCAAATTTTTATACCTAATACTCCATAAATAGTTCGAATTGTATAGGAACAATGATCAATTTTAGCGCGAATTGTTTGTAGGGGAACTCTACCCTCTCTGATCCATTCAACACGTGCAATTTCTTTTCCGTCGATACGGCCTGCTATTTGCACTTGAATTCCTTTTGTATCTGTTTGTTCAGTTAATTCAATAGCTTTTTTCATTGCTTTTCGAAACGAAACTCTATTTTTTAATTGTAAAGCTATATATTCTGCAAGAATATTAGGTTGTCCATAAGGTTTTTCAACTCTTGTGATAGCAATGTTGAGTCTCCGGTTTACAGAATGAAACTCCTTTTGTACATTCATCTGTAATTCTTCGATTCCTCGTGTTTGCCCCTCTATTAATAAATTTGGGAATCCAATATAGATTATGACTTGGATCAAATCGATTTTTTTTTTAATTGTTATATGTGCAATTCCTTCGAAACCTGAGGATATTTTCCTTTTTTTTTGTACATAGTTCTTGATACAATTCCGTATTTTTGCATCTTCCTGTAGGCCCCCAGAATAATTTTTTGGTTGTGCGAACCAAAAGGAATGATGACTTTGAGTTGTACCAAGTCTGAAACCAAGTGGATTTATTTTTTGTCCCATATTTTTCTATTCTATTTTATTTTTCATCCATATTTTTTTTATATGAATCTAAATCTTAGATTGATCTAAAAATGATTTAGATTTATCTTTTAATACAATTGTTATATGACATGTCGGTCTTTTTATCAGATAACTACGCCCTCGAGCCCGCGGTCTTAACTTTTTCACAATAGTACTCCTATTGGCTTCGGCTTTACTAATGAATGAATCAGCTTCCTTCAAACCCATATTATGATTAGCATTTGCCGCTGCAGAATAAACCAATTTGAGAATGGGATAAGATGCTCGATAAGGCATGAGTTCCAGTATCATAAGTGTTTCCTCATAGGAACGCCCGCGAATCTGATCAATTACTCTTCGTGCTTTTAAAACAGACATACATATATGTTGAGCTAAAACTTTTACTTCTTTACCTGAACTTGAGTTCTTTATCATAGGGTTATTCCCTACCTTTTTGAAATTTG